GTATTTATTATTATTATTTATTTGTATTATTTAATGAAATTATTATATTATTATTAATAATAATATAATAATATAGATTATATTAATAATAACTAATCTATTCAAAAATATGGATTATAGAAAGATTATCTCGAGTTTTTAGAGAGGATAGGGATCTAGAGCGGGTAGCGGGAATCGAACCCGCATCGTTAGCTTGGAAGGCTAGGGGTTATAGTCGACGTTGATTCATCATCTTTAACGTCTCTAATTCAAAACCGAACATGAAACTTTGGTTTCATTCGGCTTCTTTATGGGATATTGACCCATAACATCTATGTTAGCTTTTCGGTATTCAAAATAAGGTACTTTCTAGATGATCCCTCTAGACAAGTGGGATTCAAATTTCCCAATTAACAATCCTTCTAGTTACTTCGTTCTCTATTTCTATTTGATAGAATCCTTAGGAAAAGGGTTTTGTTTCCATCGAGGTAAAACAAGAGTCGATGTTTATAGTAAACCAAAGTCATCGTTTAATACTTAATTTTGCTTCAATTTCGACTATATAAAACAAGGAAAACGTTGAAGATTTAGTTACGATTAGAAATACACTTTTCTGTCTTTTTCCATAGATTCTTTACTTATACTTATTCAATTGAAAGTATTGATCCAATTAAAATAAAAAAAAATTATGTTTCGTAATTTAATAATCCAATTTTTCAATTTCTAATTGACTGTTGGATACAAATCACGAGAATGTATATTCTTCCTCGAATTTTTCATTGAGAAGGTAAAGGATTAAATCGTTTTAGGAAATAAAGTTTTTCATCCGAATATCAGCCAAGGGATCCCTTAACTATTAGTACTAGAACGAATCACACTTTTACCACTAAACTATACCCGCTACGATACAATTATCATATATAATGAACTTTTTGTCGAGTAAGACAATGGAACATTTTTAATATATTTTATTATTTTAATTAATTTGCTATTTGAATATTTTTTATTCAATTAGTTTTATTTAATTAGTTATTAAGTTAACTATTTATTTCTATTTCAATATTGAAATTTGAAATTCTTTTTAATAGAATTATATAAATAATAATTTTAAAAAAGAATTTCAAAATAAATAAAAAATAGAAAATAATAGTAGAAATTCTAAAAATATATAATTAAATAAATTCAAATTAATATAAATATAGAATATATTTTTAGAATATAAAAATTAGAATATAAAAATAAACAATTTAGAATTCTATAGAATTCTAAAGATATAATTAATAAATATAGAATAAATATATAGAATAAATATAGAATTATATATAGAATAAATATAGAATTGGAATTTCAATTTATAGAATTATATAATTTTATAAAATATGTATATAAGTATATATGATTATCTAAAAGAATAAAGAGAGAGGCAAATCTTTTTTTTTTTCAAGCCTTACTAGTTGTATAATGGAACGACTTACTATGTAATGGAACATAATAATTATCCTTCGGGAGAGATGGCTGAGTGGACTAAAGCGTCGGATTGCTAATCCGTTGTACGAATTATTCGTACCGAGGGTTCGAATCCCTCTCTTTCCGGTTCCAGTGCTGACTTGAATTTTTTTATCTTTTCTTTCAAATTTCGAAAACCTTTTTGCTTTATTTCTTAATTCTATGTTAATTTCTATTTAAATTAGAAATAAATTCTAAAATTAATAATTTGAATATTTCATTTCTATTTAATATTGCTCTAGTTAAAAATTGAAATTTCAAATTTCTTTATTTATGTTAATATTTCTATTTCCAATTCTATTTCAAATTTGAGTTTAAAACGAAAATCTAGATTCAAATCGAGATGTAGAATAGCTAAAGACTGGCTAAAAAGAAATAACATGTTAAGAACATTTTCAAATCAAGAAAACCCTTAGAATTTTTATTCTATTCTTCACGTCCAGGATTACGCCCAGGATCATTAGATAAAAACCCAAAGATGAAGAGAGAAACAAAGAATATAACTACTGTGTAAACAAAGAGTTTAAGAGTAAGCATTAGAAAATCTCCAAGATCTTTTTTGGTTTGGAAAAAAAAAATAGATTCTCTATTTTTATAACACATTTTCTATTTTAACACCAAGAAATGAAGTGATTTCTAGAAATAGAAATGAATTTTTCTAAATTCATTTAGAATAAGAGTCGAGTTTTTCTTAGAATTTTTTTTTCATAATTACAATTAGGGCGCTATAAGAATGAGAAAGATCCAGAATTCTCACGTTTATACAATAACTTTAATGTTTGAATTAAGAGCTTAGAGTATAAGACTTATCTGATCTTCTCAATTACTAGAATTTTTTTTTCTCGAATAAATCATGAATTATTCTACGCCAGTATTCAAATCTCATCGAAAACTTACAGCAGCTTGCCAAACAAAGGCTAATAGAAAAAAGAGTACAGGGATTACTGGCATAACATCTACGATTGGATTCAAAAACGCGTAGGCTTCAGGCAATTTTGTGAAGAAAAAATTGCTTGAATAAAGGGCAGAATTAAGACAGATACAAATTAAACTAAAACTATTAAGCATAAAAAACATTTTGTTCTTGAAGATAATTGTATTTTGATTGATGACTAAGTTATTAATATGGTATTGATATCAAAATGGATCAAAAATAAAGTAAGGTACACGAAGACCCTTTCTTTAGTTTTATTAAGTTTATTGTGTTAGTAAACTCACCCAATCAAAAATCCTTCAATTCTCGAATAAAAAAAGAATAGAGGAAATCCTATTTTTATAGAATATCTTAGCTGAATTATCTATTATGAGCAATCAATTCAGTTGAATTCTATATCTACACATATGCAAATCTGAACAAGACGGTAATATATTTCCTAGATATTTCGATGGGAATTGACGAAGAACCAATAATAATATTAGTTTTTATTAGTGTTAAATAGAAATATAATGGGGCGTAGTCAAGTGGTAAGGCAACGGGTTTTGGTCCCGCTATTCGGAGGTTCGAATCCTTCCGTCCCAGATATTCTCTAGAATCTATCATTCTATACAATCTATCAAAAAAAAAAAGGGGCTCATCCCTTAATTTAACTTTAGTCTATCTGATAAATAAGATGATCTTCGGGTTTTTTTCGATACTTATTTTAGTACTCAGTCTGAAAGAATAACAAAACAAGTTCCACTTTTCCCCACATCACCTTATTCAAATAATGTTATCTAGATCGGAAATTTTGAAATTGAATTTTTTTAATGATTTTGGAGGAGTCCGTGGGATTTGAACAAATGGGAGATAGGCAAATACGTCCTAGGTACTCACTGGAACACTTAAAAATAACTTATTTCGTTTTTTTGTCTTAATTTCTTGGAATATTCGAATTGGAAATCAAAAAATCTTCATACAAAAAAATATGGGATTAAATTGAATTCTTTCTGACACTTTTTCAGAAATTATCCAATAGAAATTACGAAATTCAAATTGGGGATTTCTATGTATCGGTTGAACCAATGACTATTCAGGATTTCCTAATCAAATTAATTACCTACTAGTTCCAAACGAAAGGAATGTTATAGTAAAACTTCGTTTGAAATGATATGGTAAAAAGCAACGTGGGACTTGAAGGACATGATCAACTGTGGATTCTTACATCCACCTTCTTATACTCTAATAACTTATTATACCCTAATAAATAATAATTTTATTAATCTATTAAAAAATAATAATCAAATAATAATAAATAAAAAGAAATTTTTTTTAAATATTCAAAAAAAATTAATAATTAATAAATAATAAAAAATAATATTCTGCTAGAATTCTGCTATATAATATTCTAAATATTATATAGCAGAATTCTAAATATTATATAGCAGAATATAGCAATAATATATATAGGAATAGGAATGAGAGTACTCCTAGCTCGACATCATTTGTTCTGTTATATTTATACACTCGCAATTGAACTTTTTATTGACCAAATTATTTTGATTCAAAAGTTCAAAAAGAAAATATATCATGTAAGAATCAACCATTAATCTGATTCTTTGTTTGATAGAAAGAAATCAAAAAAAGTGAAAAGTGATATGTTGCATCCCGTTTCAAAGGATTAAAGATCACCAAAGTAATGTCTAAATCCAACGATTCAAGGGAAAGATAAAGGATCCTGGAACAAGGAAATAGCGTTTTCAATTATCTCATATCACAGCCCAAAAGAAGGAAGAGATCTTGGAAAAGTGGGTTTTTATCATTTGATAAAAAAGAAAACCTATTTGAATGCTCCGGGTATTCTATATTTCCTTGAAATAAGGTGCTCAACCCACAGGAACTTTATCATAATATTTTCAGTTTTAGGAAGGTGGGTTTTTTTACAGAATTTCGCCTTAATCAAAGGCAATTTCCTTAATTTAATGAAATGCAGGTGTGATTAATTCATGGAATTGATATCCATATATATACATATACACCTTTCTAGAAACCGAACTTTTTTCTCTATTACCCCCCCTTCTCTTGTTCTATTCATACTCTATTGATACTTTTGTTCTTTTTTTGCTATTTTTTTCTATTTTTATTTGTATATTATTTATATATATTTGTATAGTATTTTTTTTTATTATTCAATTTTCTATTTAATTTGACTTTAAGTAATTTAGTAAGTTTTAGTATTTGATTTTTATTGAATTTGAATAAAATTCAATTAATTCTTTTGTTTTCTTCAGTGTAGATTTATTTCTGAACTCAATATATTCACATTGATATTGACAAGAGTGTATCAAATAAATATAATCCCATCTGAGGTAATGGGATCTTATCTGTCGATCTATTTATACCTGTTCTATCGATTAATTTGAATTGTTTCTTTATTCAAGCGATGGCTTTCTTGGATTTGTTGTGATAGAAAAGTTTTTAATGTTCTAACGAGAATTCATCTTTATTTAGAAATTTATTTAGAAAATAATATATATTCTATTTCGAATATATAAATATATATATAATATATAAGTAAAAAATATATAAGTAAAAAAGT